ATAGAAGAGAAAAGTCATACAAAGTTATATACAAATCACTACCCCCTTTTTTGTATTTCCTTAATTTATTTCCTTAATTGAATTTCGGTTGATTAAGACGAAGTTCCTTAAAAACCTCTGCCTTCTTTAAAATATCCTGAACAGTTTCTGTAGGTTGAGCCCCTTTTTCAAGGAAATATAAAATAGCAGGAACATTTAAATAAGTTTGATTCTTTATCGGATCATAAAAACCCACTTTCTGAAGATCTTTTCCTTCTCTTCGGGATCGAACATCAATTGCAACGATTCGATAGACGGCTCATTGGGATAGATGTAGATGAACAACACCCCCCCTAGAAACGTATAGGAAGCTTTCTCCTCATACGGCTCGAGAAAAATGATTGATTCGAAGTTTTGTCTCTGTATGGAATTCTATCTAAGAAATGACAACAGGATCCATAAAATGATCAAAGCAATTAAAGATCTAAGTCTTTTTTTCTTCGTTCTTCCTTAAAATGAAAAAGAAACCATTCATACTCTCATAACTCAAGTTGGATAACTTTCAAACAGTTCAAAGGAAAATCTTTCGGCACTTTCATTTATTGAGCGGTCTTTCCTCCTTTTTTGTTTGTCTCGTTTAAAATCGGATTCTTCAGTCTGATCCAGTTATTAAGACAATTAAAAAGGTGTTTCCTTGTTCTGGGATCCTTTATCTTTGTTTTATTTTAAATCATTGGGTTTAGACATTACTTCGGTGCTTTTTAATCCTTTCAAAATGGCAGCAACATACCCTTTTTGCGATTTTTATGAAAGAATCCTACAAGATGATGGATTCCCTCGTGAAACACTTTGGATCGAAAAAGTTTGATCAATTCCAATAAATTTTTTCATTTTAAACTTGCTCGAATTGGATTCTTTCGATTTCCATACCTAAGATATATTTACGAAGTTGTTTCAATTTTTTTATTGATTGGCATTAACCCTAGACCCTTGCCCCGAGAAATAAATTAATACTTTCTACTCGAGCTCCATCATGGACTATTTACATTCCAAGACAACAAAAAACGAGGGGTTCTAGTGAAACAGAACCCATGATGTCGAGCTAAGAGCACCTTCATTCCTACAAAAAATGGTGGATGTACAAATCCACAACGGATCGTGTCCTTCAAGTCGCACGTTGCTTTCTACCACATCGTTTCAAACGAAGTTTTACCATAACATTCCTCTAAGAACCGGTATGGAATTGATTCAATTATGGAATCATGAATAGTCATTGGTTGGGCTGATGTATAAACACCATAATCTAAAGTATTTTCTATATCTTCTATATCTATAGTCTATAGATATAAATAATACTATAGATATAGGTGGATAAATATTTTTCTGAAGAAGTCTTAGTAAGACCCCATCGCTAATATTAAATTGTCTAACATTATAATATTAATTAATAAATATATATAATAAATAATTTATTTATATAAATAAAATAAGACGAATAAACGAATTCTTTTTGATTCTGCATCTTCACGTGACTTAATAGGAGAGAAAGATTCAGCTTCTAAGGAATGATTTAAACTATTTCTCTTTCGAAATTTCGAATCAATTTCGAAAGTTCCCCTCTCGACATCATTATTCCAAGAAAATTTGATAGTTAAAAATAACTTTTGATCATCTTAGGAAAAAAGATAAGTCTTTTTTTTTTTTTCATCTGATTGATAAAATCCAAAGAATGGGGAGGGTTTCGTATCTATCAATTCGATCAAATAGACTGAGCAATTGTCACTGTTTATAGATATTGAAATGAACGCCTTCCCATCACTGATTAACTCCTATCTACCCCATTCTATGGGACTGATGCAGCATAAATCAAAAGAAGGGGATGTCCTAGTCTTTTTTATTTTTACGAAATGCGAGCTGTCTGGGCACAAAGCCAAACAAGCCCAGATTAAGTCCAGTTTTTGCCCCTTTTTTTCTATTTTAGCCTACCTCATTGATTAAGAATTAAGAGACTTAGTGAATTGAATTAGTACCAAAAACCCCCTCTTGGCGAAAAGTCAAGAAATCTACAAAAAATAAAATTGAATCTAATTAGGCTAATTTAGGGGGTAGAGAATATGAGATAGGGAATATGGATTCTTTCGTATCTCGATTCAGTTTTTGAAAAAAAAAAAACGATTCATCGAAGAAAAAAATCAGAAACAACAATCACATTCCAGCTAACATTTCGATTTTAAACAGAACATTGTTAAAAAAGCAATCTATATTGTCAGAGAATATATATGTTCTGGGACGGAAGGATTCGAACCTCCGAATAGCGGGACCAAAACCCGTTGCCTTACCACTTGGCCACGCCCCATTTAGATTTCTATGCGATACTAATAAAGTATATTGCTGGTTTTGTTTGTTTGTCAACTCTAGCCCAAATATCTATAGAATCGATTAGATTGGTATTCGGATTTTTCTATGTTTTTGGTATGTGTAGATATAGAATTCAACTTAATTTATTGATCATTACATATAA